GAAGAGAAAAGTCATACAAAGTTATATACAAATCACTACCCCCTTTTTTGTATTTCCTTAATTTATTTCCTTAATTGAATTTCGGTTGATTAGGATGAAGTTCCTTAAAAACTTCCGCCTTCTTTAAAATATCCTGAACAGTTCCTGTAGGTTGAGCCCCTTTTTCAAGGAAATATAAAATAGCAGGAACATTTAAATAAGTTTGATTCTTTATCGGATCATAAAAACCCACTTTACGAAGATCTTTTCCTTCTCTTCGGGATCGAACATCAATTGCAACGATTCGATAGACGGCTCATTGGGATAGATGTAGATGAACAACACCCCCCCTAGAAACGTATAGGAAGCTTTCTCCTCGTACGGCTCGAGAAAAATGATTGATTCGAGGTTTTGTCTCTGTATGGAATTCTATCTAAGAAATGACAACTGGGTCCATAAAATGATCAAATCAATTAAAGATGTTAGTCTTTTTTTTCTTCTTTCTTTCTGAAAATGAAAAAGAAACCATTCGTACTCTCATAACTCAAGTTGGATAACTTTCAAACAGTTCAAAGAAAAATCTTTCGGCAATTTCATTTATTGAGCGGTCTTTCCTCCTTTTTTGTTTGTCTCGTTTAAAATCGATTTGGATTCTTCAGTCTGATCCAGTTATTAAGACAATTAAAAAGGTGTTTCCTTGTTCTGGGATCCTTTATCTTTCTTTTATTTTTAATCATTGGGTTTAGACATTACTTCGGTGCTTTTTAATCCTTTCAAAATGGCAGCAACATACCCTTTTTGCGATTTCTATGAAAGAATCCTACAGACGATGGATTCCCGGGTGAAACACTTTGGATCGAAAAAGTTTGATCAATTCCAAGAAATTTTGGAATTGGAAACTTGCTCGAATTGGATTCTTTAGATTTCCATACCGAAGATATATTTACGAAGTTGTTCCAATTTTTTTATTGATTGGCATTAACCCTAGACCTTTGCCCCGAGAAATAAATTAATACTTTCTACTCGAGCTCCATCATGGACTCTTTACATTACCAATGATGTCGAGCCAAGAGCACCTTCATTCCTACATAAAATGGTGGATGTACAAATCCACAACGGATCGTGTCCTTCAAGTCGCACGTTGCTTTCTACCACATCGTTTCAAACGAAGTTTTACCATAACATTCCTCTAAGAACCGATATGGAATTGATTCAATTATGGAATCATGAATAGTCATTGGTTGGGCTGATGTATAAACACCATAATCTATAGTATTTTCTATATCTATATACTATAGATATAGGTGGATAAAGATTTTTCTGAAGAAGTCTTAGTAAGACCCCATCAATAATATTAATTTGTCTAACATATTAATTAATATATATATATAAATACTAATAAATAAGACGAATAAATGAGTTCTTTTTGATTCTGCATCTTCACGTGACTCAATAGGAGAGATTGACCTATTTCATACTTCTTCAAATAGCAAAGATTCAGCTTCTAAGGAATGATTAAAACGATTTATCTTTCGACATCATTATTTGAAGAAATTTTGATCATCTTAGGAAAAAAGACTTATCTTTTTTTTAATTGAATCATCAACGATTTCAATGATTTAAAATAGATAAATACACCAAACAACAAATCCAATTTTTTTATGAGATGGATAAAAAAAGATTAATGTAAGGTAAGATTTTAATTCTTATTCTTTTTTTTTTTTTTCATCTGATTGATAAAATCCAAAGAATAGGGAGGTTTTCGTATCTATCAATTCGATCAAATAGACTGAGCAATTGTCACCGTTTATAGATATTGAAATGAACGCCTTCCCATTACTGATTAACTCCTATCTACCCCATTCTATGGGACTGATGCAGCATAAATCAAAAGAAAAGAAGGGGGTGTCCTAGTCTTTTTTATTTTTACGAAATGCGAGCTGTCTAGGCACAAAGCCAAACAAGTCCAGATTAAGTCAAGTTTTTGCTCCTTAACCACATTCCAGCTAACATTTCGATTTTAAACAGAACATTGTTAAAAAAGCAATCTATATTCTCATAGAATATATATATGTTCTGGGACGGAAGGATTCGAACCTCCGAATAGCGGGACCAAAACCCGTTGCCTTACCACTTGGCCACGCCCCATTTAGATTTCTATTCGATACTAATAAAGTATATTGCTGGTTTTGTTTGTTTGTCAACTCTAGTCCAAATATCTATAGAATAGATTAGATTGGTACTAGGATTTTGCTATGTTTTTGGTATGTGTAGATATAGAATTCAACTTAATTTATTGATCATTACATATAATTCAATTAAGATATTGTATGAAAATATGATTTTTTCAATTCTCCTTTGAGAAAAGGAGGATTTTTGATTGGGTGGGTTCAAAGAAAAAGAAGGATTTTTTGTTTACCTTACTTACTTTCCTTTTCCTTATATCAATAACTCAATCAAAATGCAATTATCTCCAAGAACAAAAAGTCTGTTATGCTTAATACCTTTAGTTTGATCGGTA